TTACTCTAACTTTCATTGTTGTCGGTATTAACATGTATAACGGGACTCTATCTTTATTCTCCTCCGATTAATCAGTTCCTCAAAATAAAAAGATCTATCAGACCTTGGAGTGAATAATTTGATCAATTAATATTCGACTCTTTCTTCAACTTGGAATCAATTGACAACAATTCGCTTATTTGCCATATAAATATAATATAAATATGACAAAATAAAAAATCAGGTCATCATTAATCATTTGAAGATAGTATTTCAGTATATATATATGTATGTATATACGTTTATCCTTTACTTTAGCATTTCGAAAGTTGTGACGGAAGGATTCCTTTACTAACGCAACGCGGTCAACCCAACTCCATTTGTTAGAACAGCTTCCATTGAGTCTCTGCACCTATCCTTGTGTTATTCTTGCTTTCTGAATCTTTCTTTGTTTTCGGACAATAGGATTTGGCTCAGGATTGCCCATTTTTAATTCCAGGGTTTCTCTGAATTTGAAAGTTATCACTTAGTAAGTTTCCGTACCAAGGCTCAATCCAATTAAGTCCGTAGCGTCTACCAATTCCGCCATATCCCCTTTTTTCTTTTGTCTCATTATTATAATATGATTATGCCATTCTCTTTTTTTTTCTTGCATTTCAATTATATTGGACCCACTTAATTCATATTCATTTTCATTAAATACCGATTTCTATATTGAATATCAAAAGTTTTTCCTCTTTTTTGCTTATCTTCTATCTTCTTTTCTCTTTCTCGACGACCCATATTTGGTACAATCAGAAATCATTCTATTATTTAGATATCCGCAATTCAATATATATGTATATACACCACATACATATTATATATGCCTTTCTTTCTCTCATTTTTTCCTGAAATTTTGAATACTCGAAGGATCACTTCTTTTTTTCGTCTTAGCTTCCACCTTTCCGAATGAAAAGAAACGCAATGTTTCATCATGATCTAAATTTAATTTATCTGTATTGCATCTTTCTATTTCATTTTTTCTTTCCCTAGAGCAGACCTTCCATAATTCTAGATAATTCTAATCTAATTAAAAATAACGAAAAGAATAGCGAAAACGAAAATTTATTACATCTATTTATTACATTACAAATTGAATTTATACAATGTAATAAATTCGATTTTTATAAATCTAAAAAATGAATTTAATTTATAGAATACAAATTTGATATTCTATCTATATATATAGATAGAATCTATTCATTCATATTATATACTCATATTCTTTTTTTTTTTTTTACTTTTTTATTTATTCTATTCAAATTCAATTCCTTTTTTTTAATAATTTGATATGTATTTCTATTCTAGAATATTAGAATTCTATAAATCAAAAATATATATTAAATAATCTTAAGTATAAGATATAAGAAATGAAAAACGAAAAATCAAATTTGACTACCTAATTACGATATTCTTTATTGATAAAGAGATAATTGATATGATAAATGGGTCGAAATTCTATATTGTGCGATATTCTATTAATCCTTATATTAATTCTTATATTCTATAATAAGATTCAATTACAATTTTTATTTGCAATTCTATTCTATCTTCACATTAATTACGAAGAGCTAAGATTCAACAGTTTGCTTAAGTTCCTCTGCATATAAAAATTGATGTTAGTTTAGCCCGCTTAGCTCAGCGGTTAGAGCATCGCATTTGTAATGCGATAGTCATCGGTTCGATTCCGATAGCCGGCTTTTCTCTATTTGGTTTTTTTTTGACATGATTGATAGTGTCTTTTTGAAATCAAAGAGTATTGAAAAAGCTTCTCTTTCCCTTTTTCAAAAGGTCCCCGATAATTCTATTATGTAGTAGGAATTGCCAATTATGAATTGAATAAAAATTGAGTCATTATATCTCCGCAGAACAAATCAGGGACTCCTGATATAATCTTTCTTTATCTATATTTTTCTTTATATACCTTTCTTTTTGTATAGATCTTTAGAAATAGATATTTCTATTTATTCTATAAAAAAATAAAAGATATATTTAGATATAAAAGAGAGTCTGACTATTGATAGAATGCATCTCATTCTTATTTCTAGTATAAGTATATATTTAGTTCAGTTTTAAGTTAGGTTTATAAAATTTCAATACAAAAAAAGGAGTCTTTATGTCACGTTACCGAGGGCCTCGTTTCAAAAAAATACGCCGGCTGGGGGTTTTACCGGGACTAACTAGTAAAAGGCCCCGAGTCGGAAACGATCTTAGAAATCAATCGCGCTCCGGTAAAAAATCTCAATATCGTATTCGTTTAGAAGAAAAACAAAAATTGCGTTTTCATTATGGTCTTACAGAACGACAATTACTTAAATACGTTCGTATCGCCGGAAAAGCAAAAGGTTCAACAGGTCAGATTTTACTACAATTACTTGAAATGCGTTTGGATAACATCCTTTTTCGATTGGGTATGGCTTCGACCGTTCCGCAAGCCCGCCAATTAGTTAACCATAGACATATTTTAGTTAATGGTCGT